TTATTATAATAAATAATACTAGTCCTTCTCAGCAGGACGGTAGCCCTAGAACAAAGGTCTGGGGCGTACACATGTTATTGTTATAGTGCTTATAGTACTATTAACAGTTAATGCAGTTAGCCCGGTTTGCTGCTTTGCAGACAAATCGGCGTTGCGGTTGCTTTCCTCCTTTGTATGCGAAGCAGCCCCCTAGCATAGAAGACGCTTTTTGAGGATATGTAAACAGAAGCTGAATAGCCTTTAGAACCTGCAAACCTATTTATATACTACGGTTGTGCCAGTGAAATAACGGTTGCTTTCCTTCTTTGCCCTTGCCCGAAGGGCAGGGCAGTGTGTTTGTTTGTTCTTAAACTCTTTACCTTATATGATAATACTATAATGATTTTTGCATACAGAAAAGTAACAGCTTTGCATTGCACAGTAAAATAAATAAGAATTAAACACGGTTGTAAGTCTGCTCTACATTTATATTTGAACCTTTAAAAAGGGTGTAAATGTTTAAGCATAGTTCGTTACAATACTATTATATTATTTAGAACTACGCCCGTAAAGGTTATTAACAATGAATAAACCCTTATCGCCTGTACCCCAGGTAATACGACCCCAATCAAGCACTAATTGAACAATAGTACGAGCATATAGTTGATCAAATCCCCATCGTGTAGCACAGAAACGCATTAAGCCGAAATTACGTGATGTAACAGCAGCAGTAGCAGTTAAGAAACCAGCAATCATTAAACCTACAGGTAAAGTTTTAACACCCCAAGGTACAAAGAATAAAATACCACTAAGTAAGTTAGTTCCAGTCCAGATTTTAAACATGATATCAAAGAGCAATACTGTAAAAGCTACACCAATCAATAAGTTTGGGCTAGGATTAACTGGGTTAACGTTAAAGTCACTACCATTGAAGTCATAGAAGAATGATTGAATAAATAACTTAACTGTATATGAACATGTAATAAAAGCAGCAATTACTAATAAGGTATGTGCATAATCTGCTAAGGGATTAAAGCATACGTAGCTTAAGTTAATGATGGTCTCTTTGGAATAGAATCCTGATGTCTCGGGTAATCCCATTAAGCATAAGCAACCAACTAATAAAGTAAGAAAGCAGAATAAGCTACAATGAATTGCACTTAAACCACCATAACGGCCCATGTGTTGATTACCTCCAGCACTTGTAATAATTACACCAGCAGCTAAGAATAAAGCTGCTTTAAAGCTAGCGTGAGTCATTAAGTGACACATAGCAGCATCAGCACCATGCTCACCTAAACCAACACTAACCATCATATACCCCAACTGGGAACATGTACTGAAAGCAATTACACGCTTAAGGTCTGCTTGGAAATAACCAAAGATACCGGCCATAAGAGCAGTTAAAGCACCTACTACAATAATAACACCATCATAGAATACACTAAGACGAGTCATTACATATACACCAGCAGTTACAAGTGTAGCAGCGTGAATTAAAGCACTTACGGGTGTTGGTCCCTCCATCGCATCTGCAAGCCATACATGGAAACCAATCTGTGCGCTTTTACCCATAGCTCCAATTAAAATAGCTAAGCTTAAGAAGATAGAGGTTTGTGTTGATAAGCATGCTAGGTCATACTCTAAGCTACCAGTATGCCACCATACCCATAAAATACCCCATAGTAATAAACCATCACTTACACGGTTAACAAGAATAGCCTTTTGTGCACTCTTAACAGCTGATAAGCGATGGCTGTAGTAACCAATCAGTAAGTATGAGCAAACTCCAATCCTTTGCTTTCTATAATATAAAGTTAAGCATAATTGTAGGGCATAAGACCCTTACAGCATCAGCGTAAGAACGATATAACACAGTAAGCAAAGCCGACTATACATTAAGCATTGCTTCTAAAACTTATATAAAGTGCAGTTACAATACCCGCTAGTGAGATCTAGTCTGTAGCGATATATACATTGAACCAGGTTCTTGTTATATACCGACGGTCTTTCTTCTTGACCGTTAGCACCAGCGTTGCCTTACTTAGCACGAAGAAGTGCTTAAGCAAGACTTGACGAATTTACACCGCAACGCCAAGGTGTAAACACCTTGGCTGCGGCACACCTCCCTAAGCCCTAAGCTCCTTTAGGGGCTTAGGGCTTAGGGAGGTGGGCCATGAAGTATAATCGCCAGTAGGGCATTGAATACCCTCCCATCCGACAAGCATTCCAATAAGGTTATCACTACATACTAAGACTACCATAAAGAAGGTAAATAGACTTAAGTAACTCATGAATAGGTTAAGATGTGGGTCAGATTTCATGTAAACAGTAGCATAACAATGTACTGCAAAGCTAACAGAAGTTACTGTTAATAACATATGGGCTGTTGTAAGGTCTACATAGATATTCCAGTATACATTAAATGAACCTACAGTAAACCAAGTACCGAATACATCTACATATACCTCACATGATGCAATAGCTACCTCATACCAAATCAGTAAGCTAGATAAGAAGGAAACTAATAAACAGAAGATACTAATAACAATGGAACCACGATGTCCAAATAAACGAGCAAGTACTGCACCTGGCTCAACACCATTCCGCATTCTGCACACACAGACAGATGCTCTGCAGTAGCTGGGCAACAATAATTAACAACCAGCTCGCCACTGAACTGGTTCAGGAATGGCTTCATGGCACGCAGCGTAGCAAGTTGGCGGCCAGCTTCACGTGGTATGAGTGGTGCATGAAGGTTCAATAACCTACTAGGCGGTGCAACACCTGGCTTGCAACGCGCAATGTTGTCCAGCACTGCTTGCCAGCTGTATTCATAATCCAGGTCAATGTGCAGCACCTGTGGCTGAAAGGCATGTGTCAATGATGCAAGTGGAAAATGCAGCAGGTGAGATGCACAAACTTCCTCAACCTGCAACTGCTGCAACCTGCACGGCACCCTGGAAAAATCTCTGCCCAATGAAAGCCCCCTGACTTGCAAATGCTGCAAGCATGGCATGTCCAGCAAAGCACCCAAGGCATTTGCACACACAAAAACACGTGGGAGCAGCACCGTGTGGACGTGCTGCAGCTGCCGCGGCCATTCTGACACATGCTCAGAGTCAATACAATGCCTCAAAGTTACACACAACACCTGCATGCCATGCAGCCTGCCTGCCCATTGAAATGCACTGAGTACACTAGCTCCCATAGCGTTCCTATGCCCACAGTCATTAAAGCAAAGCTGTAGGCTGGTCACTGTGCTGGCTAGCTGGCTAGCGCAGTTGGTCAGCGCCTGCACTGACACGTGACCGCAGTCCAGCTCCAAAGAGTACAAAGAGGGCAGCTGTGCGATGTGCTGCAGATGGGCTGTGTGGTCAGGCACCTTCACCTCTGTCTTCACAATGCTCACATGCTGCAGCTGGCTGTACGTGCTGAGGTCTGTGTGCTGTGCGTGCTGCGCGTGCTGCGCATGCTGGGTGGGTAACAGCTGGCATTGCAGCACTGTGAGGTGCTGCAGGACTGGGCAAGCTTGCACCACGGCAGCAGGCAGCAGGGCATCCAGCAGCAGCCCATGCAACGCACACATAAACACAGCATGTGCACGTGCAGGATCAGCAAGCAGCGCATGCGCACGTTGCACTGTGTGCTCAAGTGTGCTGTAAGAGCATGCAGCTGCAGCTGCAGCTGCAGCCGTGTGTGGTGAACTAAAACAGTGATCCCTGGGTTGGTCAAGGAATTGATGCAGCTACACCAAAGTGAACAAAAGGGTAGAGCTACTGGCTGGCTCAAGGGGTCAACAAAGCGTCCTCCTCCACATGTGACGCCCGCAGGCATGTCAGAGGCCCTGTGCTGCATTCTGAGACATGTGCTTGCTGCACACGTGCTTGCTGCATGCACATGTGTACAGATTGATGCCAACGAGCTTGCATGCCAACAGGCTGATTGGACGCCACCCAACCAGCGCAGGTTTTTCTTATACGTACATCTACATATACCTCACATGATGCAATAGCTACCTCATACCAAATCAGTAAGCTAGATAAGAAGGAAACTAATAAACAGAAGATACTAATAACAATGGAACCACGATGTCCAAATAAACGAGCAAACATGGAACCACATAAGAAACTACTTAAGAAAGTACTAAGTAACGGTAATAGATACATTCATTATATTGTCGGTTATTAAATAACGAAGGGTTTAAGTAGGAAGATGGGGATAATGCATAACATTACCGCAAGAGATGAAGTTAACATTACCCTTGAATTGAATAATGCTTGGTCTGATAATACAGTTGTACGTACAAAGCGTAGTGATTTAGTATGTGATAATAACCTTGTATGTGTACCCATACTGTTATTCCAGAATAGACGTACTACACGTAGATAGTATACTAAACTAACGCCAGTACAGAATAAAGCTACAAGCAATAATGAAGATAGTCCAACTGTAGATACATGCCAGAAGATGAAGGCTTTACCAAAGAATCCTGCTAGTGGCGGTAGTCCAGCTAAGCTTACAGCAACGAAAGAGAATAGGCGTTTGTCCTCAATGTTCCATAGTAATACTTGACTAATGATGTAGATACCTAAGTGTTGGAATAGGGTATGGAAACCTGCAGTCTCTAAGGCAGATAGCAATAGACCAATCTCATTTACAGTACTATAAGCAAAGAGGCTACGTAATCCAGGTTGGTTATAAGCACCAAATGAACCTAATACAATGCTGAATACTGCGAATAGTAACAATGAGTAGTCTGTCCATACTGTATGGAAACTACCTACCCAGAAACCAAATAAAGCAAGTTTAGGTGCAGTTGAGATGTACATTAATAGGTTACGTTTTACACCATTATAGATTTGTGCAACCCATAAGTGTAAAGGTGCAGCACCTAGTTTAAACATCATTGCACATAGGATTTGGAAAGTAGCACCAATTGGTAACATTGAATAACCATAGTCTAATGATGCTGTCTTAAAGCTTAATACACTTAATCCTGTTTGTAAGTATAATGCACTAAACCAGAACAAAATTACACCTGATGAGAATGCACTCAATAGGAAGTACTTTAATGAAGCCTCTACACTGAAGCTATGGTTTTGTCGGTCTGTTTGTAAACCACACAAGACTAAGAAACAGAAGTTTTGAGCCTCTAGTGCAATGTAAAATGTTAATAAGTCCATGCTGTGTAACATATAGTATTGACCGATGAAGGCAAATAGTAATAGTAGTACAGACTCGAATGAGTTGAAGTTAAACATAATAAAGAACAACAACAAAGCTAATAACACATCAATAGATGATAAAGCATCTACAATATTCAACTCAGATAAACTGCTATATAAAGCACCGTCTAAGAAGAAACCTGCTACAAATACTAATGGGAATAAGCGACAGAATAGATATAGATCACCTAAACATACTTGCTTAGCACGTAAGCTAAATAGACCATAGATGATGATAAGAATAATACTTAAGAGAGCATCAAGCTCAATAAATGAACACCATAACATTTATTCTATATAGAAGAAGCGTAGTACTGTACGTAGACTGTACTGTTGTAACATTTTGCCCCTTACATTCAGTTCGTTCTTAACCTAGCCCTCTATATAATAATCCTATAATAATATTTTTACATATGGTTTATACAGGACCAGGTTAAAGACTGTGCATATTAATATGTTTAGGAAAGCTGCTACACCTATATAACAAAAAACAGCAAGTTAGGTTTGTAGCACACAACCCTTTCTTTTCCAAAGCTTTGGAAAAGAACAGGGTTGTGTGCCGCAGCCAAGGTGCAAGCACCTTGGCGTTGCGGTTCATGGAATAAATCCTGTAGAGGTTGCACTGCACCAATATACTGTAAACAGCAGCTTGTCCTACGGGTTCTTTGCTGGTATGCTTGTTGCTTTAGGATTTACATTAAAGAGTACTACAGAGCCGATGGTTGTTAGGTTAGTAGGACTATGTACATTATTGATGGAAGAAGCGCTGTTCTAATAAACCGCAACGCCAAGGTGCTTGCACCTTGGCTGCGGCACACAACCCTGTTCTTTTCCAAAGCTTTGGAAAAGAAAGGGTTGTGGGCTATGTACATTATTGATGGAAGAAGCGCTGTTCTAATAAACCGCAACGCCAAGGTGCTTGCACCTTGGCTGCGGCACACAACCCTGTTCTTTTCCAAAGCTTTGGAAAAGAAAGGGTTGTGGGCTATATACAGCATTCCACTTTGAATCTTTCGTTATACAACTTTCAACATGAGCCTATATATACCTCTTAACACATATCTATATACTATCAATATACTATCTATACACTATCAATATATTTCGTATATTATAAAACCTAATACAATAATACATACATACACTGATCCCTGTATTGCTTACGTCCTGCTAGTGGTATAGGGGGCTGCTTCGCAGAGGATACACACATACTACATGTTACTGTACTAGGTCTTATAGTCCTCTTTACAGTGTAATGCAGCCCACTCGGCGAAGCCGAGTGTGCCGCAGCCGCCCCAAAGGGGCGGCGTAGCGGTTAAAGCATGTATCCCCCTAACCCCTTAGTATTGAGAGCATACATAGAGGTGCTAAGTAGCGCTTAAGTATGCAGTCAATGCTTTATTATATATATCGTTATGCTCTTATAGATAAATCCTTAAATGATATGAATCACACCACCAAAGTGCAGGTTAATTTAGATTATGAATAAACTTTAGATTATGAATAAACTTTACCTTCAATGCGGAGATAGTGTAAGTAAACAAGAATCTGGTTTCCTTCTCTTCCTTACAGAAAGAATGTTGGTTTAGTGTCCTGTTCTTCTTAGCATCTTTAGGGGGGCTTAGTGCAGACAAAATATGTTAATAATATACTCTTCTGTATTAAGTATTTATTCTTTAACATGCACCTTAGCCCTTCGAGCAGAAGATAAAATAATTACCTCTTATATAATAATCCTAAAATGAAATTGTGAAGTACACCAATGTTACATATAATAATTTTTTGTATACAAACTTAACATACATAATCAAATACAGCATACATACTGTAGAGTGATAGACTTAGTGGTAATAGGCTTTTCCAACCTAAACGCATGAATTGATCATACCTATACCTAGGTAAGGTACCACGAACCCAAACGAAACCAAAGAAAATGGCGGTTAGTTTAAGTGCACTAAACCCACCCAAGAAGTAGATACTAGCTAATGCACTCATGACAGCCATGTTAGCATACTCAGCAATGAAGAATAAAGCAAATCCTAAGCTACTATACTCTACATTATAACCAGCCACAAGCTCGGCCTCTGCCTCTGGTAAGTCAAAGGGAACACGTTTGGTCTCGGCTAGAATGCATACTAGGAAAATAAAGAATAAAGGTAATAATGCAAACTGTACATATGGAGAAGCATCACCAAAGTTCAATGACTTCATACCAGTAGGATCTGTTAAGAATAAACTAATACTTAATAAAGCTGCACCAAATCCAAGCTCATATGAAACCATAAGGGCAACTGAACGTAAGCAACCTAAGAAAGCATATTTACTGTTTGAGGCCCATCCACTTAACATAACACCATAAACTCCTAATGAACTTAAAGCCATTAAGACTAGTCCTTGAAAAGCGGCGTCACTTAAGAAGATACCACAGAAGCTAATTTGACTTAATACAAAACTAATCATAGGTGCTGCACTAAAGGCACCACTAGCACTTAACTCGGGTAAGATTGGCTCTTTTACTCCTAGTTTAAGTCCATCAGCAAATGGTTGTAATAAACCACCAATACCTGTTACATTAGGACCAATTCGTCGTTGCATAGAACCCATAATTACTCGCTCTGCTAAAGTAAAGAAAGCGACACATAATAATACAGGAACTGTAATAGCTAAGATAGTAATTAAAATCATTCATTATACTGTGCAGAAGCCGTAGCCGCTTTAGCGACGTAACGGTCTCTTAAAGGAAGAAGCAGTGTTTCTGTATTTACCTCCTCTTTAACTTCCCCTTATATAATAATCCTATAATGATTTTGTACACACAGGTATATAGAACCTGTTTAACAATACTGGAGGGGTGTGAATCGAACACACATTATCAAAGCCAAAGTTTGACATCCTACCATTAGATGACCTTCCAATAACAGAACAGAAAAGACAGGACTTGAACCTGCAACCGTCAGTTTTGGAAACTGATGCTCTACCAATTAAGCTACTCTTCTTTAATAGCGGCGGTTTATTATTATTTATTAAGCACTTCGGGCAGTGCTTAAATGTGTGTTTTTACGTACACCTTGTAAATATAGGGTGCTCTCTAACCAAGAAACGAAAGGATAGACACCTAATAGATAAATGAAGAGTACAACAGTGCATACTTGACCAAGTAATACAGTGGCAGGCATAATCTCTTGAGCACCAACCCAAGTTAATAAGAATACATCAGCTACAAATACCCAGAAAAGACGCTCTGAAATAACACGGAACTTAGGTGAACCAATATGAACACTAGATAAGAATGGCAGGCCAATTAAACTAGCGAATGTTAAAGCAATTGCAACTACACCCATAGCCTTGTTTGGAATACTACGTAAAATAGCATATACCCAAAGGAAATACCACTCCTAACTGTTACAAAGTAGCGTTTTGGTTCTTATATATACACGCTTATACAACGAAAAGCAATCTGTTTGTAGTAAAAGGTTAAAGCTCTATGAAACACTACTATCACCAGGTAGCTCACTCAGTTGAATACCATCTAAATTGATAGTATTCAACTCAACGTTGAAAAAGTACGCTGGATCCTGTTGTTGTTTACTACTTGTAAGCCACTCAACGTAGCCAACAGTTTTACCTAAAGAAGGGTCTAATTTAACGGATTGATACCAACCACGCCACGCTGCACGATCACCTCGCAAAGGTAATGGAAGACCAGCACCATTTGCTAAAGGAATATGTAGAGGGTCGTTTTTAAGAATCTTATAATGCATACAAGCCGGTAGGTTATTACTAACCATGTCACCAATAAGAGAGCTATCACTTACTGGATAACGAATAATAAAACGTCCCGGTGACTCATGACGCACAACGCGACCATTAAGACCAAGGTTTGTGTTAATAGCAGCGTTTAAAATAAGTAACTCCTCTACGGAAAAGCTTTGCAAACAAAGCTCATAATAACCTGATGCGTGTTTTGCCTTAGCGTCATCGCCGAAGATAACCGCAAATACACGTGCATTAATATAAACGCCAATGTTATCAGGAATAGACCTCTTAGAGTTCTTATAGAAAGGCTTTGTACTAAACAAGGCCTTAAGCTCAGCTCCAACAAGAGTGGAAACCGTAGTAAACTCTACGCCATTAAACCATAACGCTTTAGTAGACCCTGTGTTCTTTTTAAAACTCTCGTAGTAACTTAGTGTACGTCCTGATGTAACAAGAGAACGAAGCATCGTCAGTTTCCATTGAGCATAACCAATCTGCTTAGTGCTATGACTAGTCCTGCTTCGCAGGACGGTAGCCCCAGACCAAAGGTCTGGGGCGTACAATCTTAAAATGTGCCTTTTTGCCGCGTTGAATACAAGTAGCGTCGCCAATCATGCACGCAATAAGAACATCACGTACAGAATTAGGCAGATTACTTAATGTTAGACTAGATAAGTCAGTATCCTGTGTTGCATTGTTTCCTTTGGAGAACTGAAGGGGAGGCAACGACACAGTACAACCGGCAAGTTGACTATGTGTAGTATAACTCCTAGTATAATATCGGTAAAGGAATAGAAGCCGTGTAAAAGTAAGAATGCTGTTACGGATCTTCAATACTTTTTGATGTTGTAAAGCCGCATATACGAACCAAAAACTACGCCACTTCAAATATATAAGCTTACTGTATTAAACAGCAATCTGTAAGGGTCTTTCAGCTCGGCTTTGCTGGACCTCGTATAACAAGAACGTAGCGGTAAAAGGCCACTACGGTTTAGACTATATTATCTACCAAAAGAAGTATACAATTCTTTATAAAGTAGTTTAGCGTTTAGTCTTTGAGGGTTTTAGGAAACAGAAGAAAAGCTGTGTGCTTCTTCTAAAGGGTCTTAATCTTCCCTGCTGATAATCTTTATAAAAGACTTTTCAGCATATAGCTAAATTTATTGTTTACTGCGGTTCTGTGCCTTTTGTTAAACAAACTATAAAGAGAACCAATGTACCTATTTTATAATTATAAGTAAGTAAACGTGTGCCCAAGTGGTTTAGGCACAATGTGTTGTGGAGTAGCATATGGATTAGCTGGAATTAAGTTATCAGGGTGTCCTAACCACTCTGGATAGAAGAAAACTAAGATACTAAAGGCTAACAATAGGTAGAATAAACCTAATGCGTCTTTAGTAGCAAAGTATGTACCGAATGGAATAGTGCTTGTTTGTGTATTAACACCTAATGGATTTGTGCTACCATATTGGTGTAATGCAGCAATATGAAAGATACTTAAACCAGCTAATACAAATGGAAGGGTGTAGTGAAAGCTGTAGAATCGGTTAAGTGTTGGGTGATCAATACTGAAACCACCCCATAACCAATGAACAACGCTTTTACCTACTACTGGAATAACTGTAGCCAAGCTAGTAATTACTGTGGCTCCCCAGAAGCTCATCTGTCCCCAAGGTAGAACATAACCAATGAAGGCTGTAATAATCATTAATAGTAAAATGACTACACCAGTAATCCATACCATCTCTCGTGGTTGATTTCCACTACTATAGTAGATTCCGCGGAAGATGTGCATATATACTACGGTAAAGAATAGACTAGCACCATTAGCATGGGCATAACGTAAGATCATACCTGAAGGTACGTCTGTCATTAAATGTTGTACACTTTGAAAAGCATGGTCAACATGTCCTACATAGTGCATAGCTAATAAAATTCCAGTTACAATTTGGCTTCCCAATACAATACCAGCTAAACTACCCCAGTTATACATGTAGGATAGATTAGTAGGAGTTGGGTAAGCAATTAAATGTTGATTAAGGACCTTTAATGGTCCTAACTTATGATTAATACGCATTCATTATATTACAATAAACCGTAAGACAAAGTATAAGTGCTTAATGGTACACTGCCTGTCTGTCTTTCTTGTATGGTTGTATGGCCCCCTGTATGGACTGTCTATCTTTAAGGTTGTCTTAAGTCCCTTGCCCTTTGGTATGGAGCTTTGGAACGGTGCTTAGGAAATGACAGCAACCTCCTTTATATGATAATCCTAAAATAATGTTTACCTATAGGCAGTCTTGCTCAGCTTAGCACCGTAAAGCAGCCCTTGAAGAAGGTTTATGTATATTTATCGAAGCTTTATGCCATAGGTTTTAGTCCTAACCAGAATACACCAATCATAATAGGCAATAACCAACTAACCTCAGCATAGCTTAAATCAACAACACTTCCCTTATTAAAGGTGCTATTAGAGTAACCATGAATAATACGGTTGAATGCCCAGAAAGAGAATACAGCACCTAATACTTGAGCAGCACAAAAGATAAATGCATATAACTCATGTACGGCAAATAGACTAACAAGACAAAGTACCTCAGCAATGAAGTTAGGGAATAATGGGAATGAAAGGTTAGCACATGTTAATAAGAAGAAGAAGATACTAAACAAGGGCATATGATTACCTAAACCATGTAAGTATAATAAGAATTTAGTATGTGTACGCTCATATAATAAACCTACAAGTAAGAATAAACCAGGACTAACTAATCCGTGAGCAATCATCATAAATGTAGAGGCATATGTACTAAACTCAGACATACTAAAGATGGTTAAGGTTACAAGACTCATATGTGCAATGGAAGAGTAAGCTACAATCTTTTTAAGGTCTACTTGTCGAATAGTGCTTAATGTACTAAAGAGGAATGATACTAAACACATAGTACATGCTAAAGGAAATACCCATGCAGTAAAAGCAGGTACTACTGGAATCATGTAACGAATAAAACCAATGCCACCTAACTTAAGTAATACACCAGCAAGTAATACAGATCCACTGGTGGGTGCTGCAACATGTGCTTCCGGTAGCCATAGGTGTACGGGCATTAAAGGAATCTTTACTGCAAACACAGTTAACATGCCCCAACCTAATAAGAATTGACGATTAGCTGATAGTACATTGTCAATACCTGTTGTACCTTGAGTTACTGTTAAGAGTAATAAGTTAGTACTTCCACACTCACTATAAAGTAAAAAGATAACAGGAAGTAATACAAGTGAACCAGCCATTGTGTAAAGTACAATTTTATAAGCGGCATCAATAGAACCATAAGGTGTCCTCGCAATAACAAGGAATAATAGAATTAAAGATGCCTCGAATAAAATATAGAATCCTAATAGATCTAATACTGTAAGTGAACCTAAAATCACTACCTCAAGTAATAAGAAAGTATTGATTCCAGCAAATGTACGCATTAATACTAAGCATAAAGGAAAGATAGCACTAGTTAAGATAATTAAGCTTAAACCTACAGCATCAATACCAAAGCTTAAGTGTAAACCACTAAGGTAGGTAACACATTGAAAGGTTTGACCACTAGCATCGTATAGTGTCCATAAGTATAGACTCCAGAATAAAGGAATGAAGCTTACAGCTAAACTAGCTGAGCGATAAACAGAAGCGTTATATTTATTAGTAAATGGAATGATAGATACAATAAATACAGCAACTGTAAATACTACAAGCATTGCTAATACTGTAGTGTTTGGGTTAAATAAGTATACAAATAAGTTGTTTAACATTTATTATATGTTTATGTAAACTTGCTTCTGCCCTTCAGTTCTGATTCGTTACAAGCCTAGCCCACAACCCTTTCTTTTCCAAAGCTTTGGAAAAGAACAGGGTTGTGTGCCGCAGCCAAGGTGCAAGCACCTTGGCGTTGCGGTTTAGTTTGGGTTCAGTTCGGATTAGGTACAAGCTTAATTCAGTTCAGGTTCGGTTAGGGTTCAGCTCCCCGTAGCCCACTTTAAGGGTGTAAACCCTCAAAGTGTGCCGCAGCGGCAAGGGCAAAGCCCTAGCCGCGTTGCGGTAAAGTAACATCGCACACCTCTTCTGCTTGTCTCTGAAAGAAGATGTACTGTCCCCTGCCACCCTTATAGAAATCATAAAATGATAAGTAGAAGCTACATGTTTAGAGTAGATGAGTATTAAGCTATTTACTAAGTAGACGTGTTGTTTTATAGCATCCTCTTTACATCCCCTAATAAACTATATGCACCATGATACACACTTACTCCAATTCATATATACAAAGCTCCTGATATTCTTATGTTCTTATGCTAGTGTATGGTAGAGGAACAGGGGGCTGCTTCGCAGAGGATAAACACATACTATATCATAATGTAATAGTACTTATAGTTCTTCTTACATCTTAATGTAGCCCACTCGGCGAAGCCGAGTGTGCCGCAGCCGCCCCAAAGGGGCGGCGTAGCGGTTAATGCATGTATCCTCTGCGAAGCAGCCCCCTAATATAGAATATGTATATCCTTGTATAGTAATACACCTTCCTTTATTATATATGATAGACCAGCAATGAATCTGAATCTAGTGTAGATGCTGTTTTAATGTGTATGCCAACAAAGAAGCTTTGTGAACCAGCAATGAAGCTCTTGGTTGTAGCTTACCTTTGTTGCTAATGATATATATAAGCATTTATTATATGTAAATTAGCTTCTCAGGAGCACCTTCCGGCACCCCTACCATGTTTAAGAAGTCACAGACAACAAGTTAAACCTTCTTTTGCTACACATCCCCCCCTAAGTAATGGCAACAAACCCCGATAACGTTATTTCTCACACTAAACCAGCTTAGGCACAATTCATGTATGTACCTAACGCACCGCTACAACCCCCCCCAAATAGTATGATAGTCTGTATATAGCACTGTAAGAACCTTATTCGTCCTTGCTTTGAATCATTATGGCTCTTTGGTAACATCCGTAATAAGATAACGTCCGTTGAGCAGATCTGCACTTCGAATGTACTTATCTAACTTCTTACTGTCAACCTTAAGGTAAGTAGAAGCCTCACGTTTAGAAAGGAAAACACCAACCTCAGTGTTTGTAAGTGTATCAAAAACTAGAATACGATGTCCACGTTTAGCTTTATTGGAAATGGCAGACATGTTATTGAGGTATTTATTAGGATGGTTATTAAACCAATTAGCAAAGCTCTCTTTACTCATAAGCTTAGCCGCGGCAAGTTGATCCTTTGTTACAGTATCGACATTCTTAACATACACCACATTAAACAAAGGATTTGGTTGGTTGATATTACGCTTAATAGTGTCGCGATCTAACCCTAGAACATTAGCGGCCTCCTGCATACTATCACAAGCAAAGACAATAACACCATCTTTGTCCACGAAGAAGCACTTAATGCCACTTGGTTGTGGTGCAGATCGGTGAGTAGCCGGCTTAATGGCTAAGATTACATTGCAACTGGGTTTTAAATTCGCGATTAAACCTGTCTCACAACGTAAACGTACACTGTCGTCATTGGTTGGTAATACTAAAGCTACTACAAAGACGTTATGGCTTCCAAAGTACTTAAATGCGTTAATCACATTCTTTCCCCTCTTGCCCATATCGTCCAGAAGATACTTACGAATACGATTTACAGAATCCTTAGACTCACCTACAACTAAAACCTCTCCCCAAACAGTAAACCAAACGTAGAGGGTTACATTACCACCAGTCTTAACAGCTTGGTTGAACTGTACTAAAGCACCCTTGTCGCTCTGATTGTTATAACCAGAAACAACAACTGGATTCAATGCAGCTAGCTCTGGAATATTGCTAATAGCATCTTTTACACTCTCAATAAAAACAAGCTCAGGTACAATCTCATAGAAGTCATCCCCTGCTGTTTTTCCTGTTACTAGCACTACCTTTTCGTCATACGCCCTATATAAATGACCTGTTTTAGCTACACCGTTCTGCGCTGCTAATGAAGCTTCCTTATCACTATCTTTCTTCCACAAAGGGACTCCAACGCCACCATTAGGAGTATCAAAGGTATCCGAAGTAGCCAAAGGATTGCTGTTTAATAAATTACGGTTAATGTTAGTATTCATTTATTATATGTAAATTAGCATCTCAACACCAGATTCCTCTAGTATTACCTTGTTACGACTTATTACCTCTAACAAACAATGATTTTATACAGCCAAGGCACTAGCCAATGTCTAGCTTTCCACCATATCCACTCGAAGTAATTGACGGGCGGTGAATTCCCTATGTGCGGTTACGTCAATTTAATAATTGAAAAATACAAATGTGTATAAACTTATCTTCACCTACGCGTTGATGATCGTAGATTACTCACTATTCCTCCTTCATGTGTGCTTTTTCAGAACACAATCTGAACACTGCAGCTTTTAATAACCTCTTCTCACTGTATATTGTGATTGGGTTTAATTGCTTCTGCTTTGTAACAAAAGTGGCGCTCATCTTATAAACGACCATGACGACTTGCTTGTTCCCTTTGTATGGGACATATAACCCCTCAGATGAAGTTATATCCGTGCATATAAACACAATATGACGTTCCAGCCATGCAATACGCTTTATTATATTCTTTTGTTTTAAAGTTATACCGCTATAACTTTTAGAGCTTAATCTAACAAACTAATTAAGGTGCAATTAGGGTCTTATCGTACCACAGCCACTTCTTCGCGTCTGCACAAAGATCTCAATTTCACAGAACCCATACTCGAGACAGCTAGGCGATCGTTACACCATTCATGCGCGACACCAATTATGTGCCAAGGTATTTCGCTACATTATAAATGTTATAGTTACATCTGCCGTTTGCTTTCGCCTTTGGGCAGGTGTCAGACACTATACATCAACAGTATAAAACCTAAAGTTTTAAGCAGTGTCCTATGGTTAAGATAGGTAGGCCCTTTCAAGCTTTCCCCCTTTAAGAACCGGACGTGCTACTTTCATAGCATCCGGCTCAAGCATAGTTTAAATATATAGTTATTTGTGTTAAATTTTAATTTGTTTTGTGCCTAAAGCTTTGCTATAAAGAAACCATTACTTACTATGTTAACATTAAGATATAGTATGTGTATCCCCCCACCCCTATTATGTAACAGTAAGAAATACTTACTTTATAAAGTACAAACGTTATACTAGGTGCTTATGTTCAATATGCTTAAATGTCTACACTATCTTTTTGCCCTTTCTTTGGCTTAAGTTTTGAGATTATAGCAAGTTTCTGCTCTAATGTAGGTACACCATTAAGAGAACGCAACCAATCAACAAGTGCTTGATTACGATCTACTTTGCGTTTATTGCTACGTGTCTCACGCGCATTTAAAGCACGCATCTTATCCAAAATAGCCACTAAATGATCACGAGCCTCAAGACTATCACCTAAATAGGTTTTCTTCTGAATTAACTCAAATAGCTCTAACCAATCAATAAACTGTTGAGCCTTATTACCAATTAATGGATATTTAATACAAAACGGAATAATAAAATTACGTAGTGCATTCAAACTACCAAAAGAAACAGAACCTACGCCATTCTCCCTCTCACTTACTGAACCAGTGTTACCAAAGAAAGCATTAATAGCATTTAATAGATTAACATCAGTGAACAATTGTGCAATGTTGAACTCTAATTGAGGCCACATTCCCCACTTAGCACGTTTGTCTAAAAAAAAACTACCAGTGAAGCATCCCTCTCCACAAATGAAGCCTGAGAGCCAAGCTGGATTTAATTTAATGAAATTAAACAATTGTTGGACTGTTTTAATATTATTGATAAGCATGTATTATATATGTATATAATACACATACTATATCAACGAACATTTTACTTAACCAAATAAATATATATTTAAAATAAACCTATGTGTAAGTCAGCCTGCTTTCACAGTGATGTTATTACTTTACAGATTAAACACCTATCTGTTACATTACATAACAGCATTCGCTTTTTACACTATCCTCTACCCACTCACCGTTACTTATAATTACTCATAAGCCTCCATACTTATAATATACTTAACGTATACTATAGGTTAGTGGTGATTGGGCTTACCTTGTTCCATGTGAAACACCTTATAGATGTTATTTACACCTATATTATACCCTCTCATTAACAGTAATCAGTTACATCGATTCTTATTTATGTCTTGGTATAAAGTATTGACTTAGATTCGTACTCTACGCATATATCTGTGATAGCCTTACAGTTACTCTATAAAAAGCAGAGTAGCTTAGATATACACGCCTCTAACGTACATTCGCTTTCGCTAATCATATCAATCATCAGTCTAGCAGCATCGTATAGTATATATATATACATACCATAAGCACTTACATTGTCTCAACAGCTTCACACGCTATTATTACTAATTATGCGCATGTGTTGGTAGACTCATCTGGTAAAGCACAGAAGGAGGTTTTCCTCATTGTTTCACATAGCTTTCAAGTCGCACTTTTTATTAAACAGTCGCCGCCTATGTTTTCCTGCGATCTATATTAGACCACTCCTTTCAATATTATAAGTGTAGTTTGCCGAGTTCCTTAAGTATGGTTAATTCTTATGTCTTAGAGTATTGACTCCAGTTAACCTGTGTCGGTTTAAGTACGACTTTATTATATTCTTTATTTATGAGTGCTGTGGGATTCGAACCAACGCTCTCTGGCTTATGAGGCCATTGCTTTAGCCGCTAAGCTAAGCACTCTAAGCCTCGCCTAATCTACAGTATCAAATATAACACTGTAACCTTTTTATGTATAATGTATTTCCTATATGGACTCGTACACCCGTAATGCAATAAGTACGGTAAAATGTACCTGACATGTGAACAGTTTTCAAGGTTTTCCATTACTGTACTATTTATGCACTATCTCTTACTCATTTATTATATTATATATATAGTTAATACTCGCACATTACTCACCCGTACGGGATATAATCCCTCACATGTGTAAACCACCAAACGTTGCATGCTAACTGAGCATGAATCAAACCCAAAGTTTACTTTATTATATTCAAACCAGAAGTTTACTTTATTATATTCAAACCAAAAGTTTACTTTATTATATTCAAACGCTCTTACATTTTTTTTTGAGCGGTGTCGTTTCACATCTTTTAAACCTCTAACTTACGACATTACCTAAAGGTATCTTTGTTACTCATGTGTACATACTCAATACTGATACTTAATATATTATTATCAGCACGTTCTGCTACCTACAAATAGTCTTTATCATACAAATAGTCTTTATCATATTATACGTTTGTTACTTACCTATAACCGTATGTTCACTGGATAATCAGCTATATTACAATACAAGCTCAACATTTATTATTCAAAGTAAGATTGTGATAGCTTAGATTGCCTATTAGGGACTAAGGTACAGTACCGTATAAGAATCTTCTGGTATTAAGTATTTTATCCTAACAACATGCATTGATAAACCCATGTTAACCAGCTTCTCTCTTATATAATAATCCTATAATGATTTTACCAACTAACCTTACTAAAGTACAAGCCCTTCTTATCTTATATGCTATATTATATACATAGACTAACTTATCTTATATGCTATATTATATACATATACTAACTTATAAGCTCATACCTATCTTAAAGGGTAGTTATAGGGGGGCTGCTTCGCAGAGGAAGCCATCAATACTACATGTTACAGTAATAGTTCTATTATAGTTCTAGTTAAAGTTAATGCAGTTAGCCCGGTTTACTGCTTTGCAGTAAACCGTGCCGCAGCCGATTTGCTGCTTTGCAGACAAATCGGCGTAGCGGTTGTCTTCCTCTGCGAAGCAGCCCCCTGGCATTGAGAGCATACGTAAAGGTGCCTGTCGTTGCTTAAGTATGCAGTCAATGCTTTATTATATATATATATTAGATAGAAACCTCTTGTTTTTGTAAACCATAGCCCACAACCCTTTCTTTTCCAAAGCTTTGGAAAAGAACAGGGTTGTGTGCCGCAGCCAAGGTGCAAGCACCTTGGCGTTGCGGTTATAAAAGCAAGCTACATCTAAACCATAAACCACACAGATTGAGCGGGTTTAGTGCGATGCTTTTCTAGCACATACGGTTGTTTGCTTTTTAATTTAACTCTTAAATATTAATCCTAAAATGATATTGCCCTATTGCAGATTAACTGTACGCCCTGACCTTCGGTCAGGGCTACAGCCCTTGCTTTGCAAGGGCTAATATAAAGATAAGTGTTTATTATATATATAAAGATGATAAGGTTATTGGCGGATTATCCGATTAACCCTCATGTTCCACAGTAGTTGCACATAACGGATTATTTCTATGATTACAATACTTGCGTACGTATCACCAGGCGCAGTACTTTATTTATGAATGTACTGTATTGACGGTCCAGACTACTAGGGTATCTAATCCTATTTGATCCCTGGACTTACAAGTTTAAACTTAAGTTGAATGTGTGTAAAGTTGCTTTCGCCAATGGCTGTCCTCCTAAACTTGACGCATTTAACTGCTGTACTAGGAATAAAACTAAACTTAAATAATATCTTACATAACTATATTACGTCTTCACTTGCTTGCCTACTCCTCACGCTATAAACTTGCACCTCTCGTATTACCGCGGCTGCTGGCACGAGATTGGCCGGTGCTTTTCAATTGTTTGGTATCGCGATCGCACTGATAAAATGCATTGTCAAACTTTACTCACTGCTGCGCTAAGAGCGATGGCCATTATTTCAATGCCACTGTGAACTACCTATTAATGTAGTCTACAAATAAGGCATGGTGAGCTTCTATACTTGTCTAGCTAAACCATATACCTAATTTGGTGCGAGTATACAACAGATATGGTATGTTGTTTATTATATAAAATATTCAAGGCTTGTATTAAATTTATAATCAAACCTGCATGTAACCTTAAATGACTTATCAATTGGTATGTACATAAATTTAGCTTCACTGCCATGCAATACTCTTACAACAGTTAAACCAGGGATTTAGCTTAGTATGGTCCTTTCGTACTAACTAAACTTATTGACTTGTCATGTTGTTATTAAATGTAGCTGTATATAGAAACAAAACTGTCTCACGCAATAGTGGAATAGCCCACAACCCTTTCTTTTCCAAAGCTTTGGAAAAGAACAGGGTTGTGTGCCGCAGCCAAGGTGCAAGCACCTTGGCGTTGCGGTTATTATAATTATAAAGGTTATTATAATTATAAAGGTTATTATAATTATAAAGGTTATTGACCTTCATACTTTACAGTAACAAATTCCACATACCCTAGTTTGCTAGAGGTTTGGACTATATCTTCACCCACACTATACCTCTTACAGTATATTATGGGGTTGGCGTATTATACCTGACTTTAATCAGATATCTAGCAAGCAATATGTTACTTATTGCTTATACATGTGTTCACTTTATGTTTTATAAAGAAAAACCATATACTCCTTTATTGGAAACTAAGTCTCTACAAGGATCTTATACTTATTATGTATACTGATCTTCCTTCGGCATTATATTAGCTTAACATAATGATTGTTTATGTGACAGTTATAAGCTAATACTCCACCGATATAAGCCAATTCTTCATTAAGTGTTTAAATGTACTTAATGTTGCTAACAGTTTTTATGCTATTAACAATGCTTTGTATTACTACAAGCACACGCCAATTGACGTTTTAAACCCATCTCATGTACCCCTTTAATGGACGAACAGTCCAACCCTTGATACCCTCTTCAGCATCAGGACGGGATAAGACGACATCGAGCAGCCCCACTCCCAAGTCGATATGTACTCTCTTCAGGAAAAGGCGTGTTATCCCTAGCGTACCTTTTGTCCGTTGATGGATTATAACTCCTTAATGTATAGTTATAACCCGGTCGTTACTACCGGCTATAAACCCCTGCTTGAATTGTGTTTCTTGCAGTCAAACACACAGTATGTTCAGTTCGAATTTCTGGTGTCTATTGTTTGCTCTCGTTACTTTAATGAAAGCTACCGCCCCAGTATAATTAATTAATTAGATTCAGCACTTACACATAGCCCACTTTGCTTCGCAAAGTGTGCCGCAGCGGCTAGGGCTTTGCCCTAGCCGCGTTGCGGTAAGCGCATTATAAACATATAGTTATTAGCGGTTTATTATATTTAAAACAACAAAAAACAGAGTAGACTTTAAGATGCGAAGCTAGACCCTTACAGTACGCTATTTTGTTGCTTGCTCTTTAAGAAGTAAAACACACACAAAGGTAATTGATACAGTCTTGCTTCGCTTATTGTTTAAACTTCTACTTCTTAACTTCCCCCTTGATATATAAATCCTATAATGTTATCTTATACTATTCTTTGTTAAGGAAAAGAATACTATAAGCTAACAGAATAATATAGTATTAGCGTTGTAGTCCAGATGAACCTGCATTAACCAATACCAAAGCACCAAATAAAGCAATGGTCAATACTAAACTATTTAAGATTAGTACATCTGCATATCGAATATAGAATGCATGACCAATAGCACTAATACTCTCCATGGTTGGATTAAACACAGGTGCTTGGAAGTTAAAGTTACTGATGCCACTAGAAGTACCTCCTGTAAATACTGAATCCGCGAAGGGATTAGTACCACTTAAGAATCGGGTCATACCACTGATAAATGGTGATAATACACCGATTAAAGCTAATGTGCTATAACCCCTATAGTATGCACGTAACTCAGTAGCAGGTACCTCTAATAACATAATAACGAATAAGAATAAAACAGCTAAAGCTCCTACATAAATGAGTACGTTAATTAAAGCTAAGAACTCAAAACCGAGTAATAGAAGAACAACAGTAGCATTGATGAAGAGCATAACACTATACATAAGACTCATGAACACGTTTTTTGTCCATGTAACTAAAACTGCTAATAAAGCAAGTAATGCAATAAAACTAAAGCTTAACATTCATTATATGCACGTAACCTTACAGGGCTGATTACCTTCTATGGCTTGGTTCTGTTATACGTATGTCTTTAATCCGATTATCTTTTATTGTATGAGTATAAAACCCCTACTGTTCACAGTTATTATATTCATTATATTTTATGGACCTTTGCAACACATCTTGGCTCTTTCCATTTACACATAACACCTTCCCATGTAATGTGTGACTAGAGCTATGTATCCATTATTCTTCTGTTTTAGCTTCAATAAATAAAGACATACATACACATAATGGTATTTTAGACTCCGCTTTACCTATATAGATTTCGCAGAAAACCAGCTATCAAAACATCCACTTCCATGGACATTCCATACTAACCTTGATTGGCCTTTCACCCCTATTGTAATCTCATCCGAGTCTATTGCAACAGACACCGGTTCAGTCCTGATTAAATCACACCTGGACTACAATAGCTCGTATAGTTTCGGGTGCCATACAAGAAAATGTTATTATACATACTTAATAGCTATACATATTATAAACTATTTGTATGTGTGCTTCGGCAATGTTTCTTCCAACATCTGTAATACTATAAAACATATACAAGTGAACTATTACGTTTTCATTATAGACTGGCTGTTTCCAAGCCCAACTTCTCGTAGTCACAGTTCTATAGTCCTTTATCATATTCAACAGTTTTCATATTCAACAGTTCCCTTTATATGATAATACTATAATAATATTTGTACATTACATTTAGTCTATATATAATAAGGGCAAAGTTTACAGTATAGAGGCCCGTTACCCTCCCCACCCTAGCATTTATTATATACTTTAGTTTTTAACCGCTTCTTCGAACTGAAGGGTAACGGCTGTAGCGCGAAAAACAAAGATTAAGAAAAAGCGCTTGCTTGCTTATTCGATTAAGCTAGAATAGCATTTGTGGTCCTTAAGACAGGTAACTGACTAAAGGTGTGGTTTGCTGGAGTAGCAGGTAACAACCACTCTAAGGTGGTAGCTGTGCTAGGAGCAGTCACACTCTTACCTTGAGGGACAAATGCAATAGGACCAGCTAATAATAATAGGCTAATAAATGAAATCATTGCACCATAAGAAGCAATTGAGTTCCAACCTACAAAACTATCAGCATAATCCATGTAACGACGAGGCATTCCTGCCAAGCCTAACATGTGCATGGGGAAGAAAGTTAAGTTAACTCCAATGAACAATGTCCAAAAGTGAACTTGTCCACGTCCCTCAAAATAAGATAAGCCTGTCATTAATCCAAACCAGAAATATAGACCAGCGAAAATACCGAATACAGCACCCATACTTAACACATAGTGAAAGTGGGCTACGACATAGTAAGTGTCGTGTACTAACATATCTACTCCAGCATTAGCTAATACTACACCGGTGACACCTCCCATAGTGAATAAGCCAAGGAAACCAATAGCGAACCACATAGGAGTTGTAAACCATGTACGACCAGCGTAAATAGTAGCTAACCAACTAAAGATTTTCATACCAGTTGGTACTGCAATAATCATAGTGGCTGAAGTAAAATATGCAATAGTATCAAGATCTAGACCAACAGTAAACATATGGTGCGCCCAGACAATAAAGCCTAAAACAGCAATAGCACCCATAGCACAAATCATGCCTAAAATACCAAATACAGGTTTTTGACTAAAGAAGCTTACTACATGACTAACAATACCAAAAGCTGGTAAAACTAGAATGTATACCTCTGGATGCCCGAAGAACCAGAAAAGGTGCTGGTACAGTACAAGGTCACCGCTCTCACAGAAGTAGCTGGTATTTAAATTACGATCAGTTAAGAGCATAACCAAAGCTGCAGCTAATACAGGGAAAGCTAAGATGACTAAGATAGCTGTGAAAATAACAGCCCAAGCGAATAGAGGAATTTGGTTAGCCTTCATTCCTACAGCACGCATGCCAATTACAGTAACTAGTAAGTTAATACTTCCAAGAATACTGCTTAAGCCATTAATGTGTAGTGCGAGTACAGCCAAATCTACACTTGCACCTGAGTGTTGAATAGATAAAGGGGGGTATGCGGTCCAGCCTAAACCAGCGCCTTGCTCAACTAAAGTACTTAATAAAAGTAAAGCTAAGCTGGGTGGATTAAGCCAGAAGGAAATGTTGTTTAAACGGGGAAAGGCTACATCGGGGGCACCTACTAAAATAGGTACTAACCAATTGCCAAATCCACCGAATAGCGTAGTCATATACATAAACGATAATGTTTGTTTATGTAAGGTTGGCTTATTAATACATATGCTTCACACAAAAAGCATACTTACACCTTAACCTTAAAATGTAATAAGGTTAGGCAAAACATAAGCAAACTCCGTGACTATTAATCACAGTACGGACTATATCTTGATCCTTGAAGTAAAGGACCATCCACATGTAGTCTCTGAGGGGTTATAACAAACGACATATTAGCACACTTTGAGGGTGTAAACCCTCAAAGTGTGCCGCAGCGTTGCTTTGCTGTTGTTTTTTCAAAGCGTTGCGGTTGCTGTCATATTTGTTTTGAACTTCCCTGCTGATTGCCCTCCTGCTTCTGATTGTTACTGCTTCTTGAATAGCAACTTTAAAAGAAGCTAGTACAGAAGTATTAACGGGTGTTCCAGCAAATAGTGGAATTCGATATGGCGTTACCACCATAAAGGCCCAATTGCGTTGTGTACCGAGTCAAAAAGACCCAATTGCACTGCCTAGCGAGCTGGCATTACCATGAAGAGCAACATAAGTAAACCGTGACCCGTAATAATAACATTGTAGAGTTGTCCATTACCTGCAAGTAAACCTTGTCCAGGCATTCCTAACTCTAACCTAATGAACATAGACAAACTAGTTCCAATTAAACCTGAGAATAAAGCAAATCCCAGGTATAGGATACCAATGTCCTTGTGGCTTGTTGAATACAACCATCGTGAAATCAT